CCACTATTGGCCAAACTACTTGGGCACTTGGTCCAATGTGCGTAGGATCACTTAACCATGCTTCATAATTGGAAAAACGAGCACCGTGAAAATACATACCACTCAGCCAAAGAAAGATTATGGATAATTGACCAAAATGCGCACTAAATACTTTTCGAGAAATCTCCTCCAAATCGCTGGTATGGCTATCAAAATCATGAGCATCAGCATGTAGATTCCATATCCAAGTGGTAGTGTCAGGCCCTTTAGCTATTGTTCTTGAGAAATGACCCGGCCTGGCCCATTCCTCAAAAGAAGTTTTTACAGGATCCCTATCTACCAAAATTTTGACTTCTTGTTCCGGCGAACGAATAATCATTGAGTCCTCCTCTTTCCGGACAACACATATAAAGAAACCCGCCAATAATCAAGTAATTAGTGAACCTATGAGAGATTTTTCTAACCTATAACTATTTTTTTTTCTTCTATCTCCCATAGATCTGTTTTCTTTAGTTATTCACTAGAGCAATTATGATCTAGAAGTCGATCCGGGGCAAGTGTTCGGATCTATTATGACATAAGCATGAGGCGCTCAACGGACCTTTTAAATATTAATCTTATAAAAACCCTTTTGAGGTTTGAATTAGCGCAACAAAAAATTTTTGTGTGACTAAAAGTGTTTCTATTTTTAGATAAAAAACTACTGACTATTAGTTTCTTCAAAATCCTGTGAGTAACCATTAATCACTACTAAGATACAGCCAAGTATTCATATTTAGTTATTTGATTCAAGGTCTTTTCTATTCGTTTGAAGAGTATATCATACGATGAAATACAAAAAAATTGATTCTCTAACTTATACCTTAATCTGTATATTTTTTATCTTTACAAAATGAAATAGAACGATTTGAGAAGGGATCTAATGAAATTCTTTGATTGGTTCTTCCCACAGAAAAAAGATCCTTTTATGAAACTTCAATGTGATGGAGACAATAAACAATTACAATTTCAAGAATGAGTAAAATAATTTGATTTATTTGAATGAAATAAATCAAATTATTTTACTCAAATAAAGAAATCAATAAGGAATAAAAGTTCTTATTCGAAACGCCTTGTGATCTTTAACCAATTCTGCGCTTCAATATAATTACCAGGAGTAAGCGCTATAGCTTGTTTCCAATACTCAGCGGCTTGATCAAACCAAGCCTCTGCAATTTCAGAATCTCCTTGTTGAATGGCCTGTTCTCCCCGGTCGGAATAGGTGGGTGAATTCCTTCCCTTAGAACCGTACTTGAGAGTTTCCTACCTCATACGGCTCGGCAGTCAATTCTTTTTGTGTCCTCCATTTTTTGGATTTACCATATTGCCTTAAATGAGATAGATCAATGATCAATCTATTTTTTTTTTTTTTTTTTATTGAGTTAAACAAAAGAGTTGAATTACATGAGTTTCAAACTTGAATTATGATTGATCATTGGTTCATTTAAGTTTTATCTTTTTTCCCACCTTCAGAAGAAAATCAAGCATAGGCGTTTTATTTTTGCTATCTTTATAATTTTCTGAAAGATAACTATCTCGGTTTCTTATCTAAATTGATATAGAATCATTGAAAAAGACTTTACTTCGTAAAAAAGAAAAGACTTACTATCTTTGGGATCGGATGCTACACCGCTGCTCAATTTCTTAGATGATCTACTCTATTACATAAGTAGATTCCTAAACTTTTATTTTGTATCTATGATATAGAAATAATAGGTATAAGCAGTTCGTATTGCATTGTTGTATTGGCCAAAAACCTTGCCAATTGATCTTGACGGTGCTTCCTCTATCAATTAGATATTTTATCCATAGAATAAAGTATCTAGGCATATATTTTTCTTCGTTTTTTGACTTCTATGAAGTGTCTTTCTTTGCTACAGCTAATAAAATCGTTGTTTTTTCACGATGTATATGTAGAAAGCCTATTTTTTTTTTTCCTTTTTTATTTCTATAGTGGAGATAGTCGCACGTAATGACAGATCACGGCCATATTATTCAAAGCTTGCGGTAAGAACGGGTTTCGTTCAAGTGCCCGAAAATAATATTCCAAGGCTTTTGTATGTTCTCCGTTACTTGTGTGGATAAGGCCTATGTTATAGAGTATATAACTTCGATCATAGGGATCAATTTCTAGTCGCATAGCTTCATAATAATTTTGTAAAGCCTCCGCATAATTTCCTTCTGATTGAGCCGACATCCGTTACGGTCGTCATTCGATTCAACGAATCTCCGCTACAGAACCGTACATGAGATTTTCACCTCATACGGCTCCTCCTCCTTTATGTATGTGCATAATGAAAATCCAGTAATATATGGAAAAGGGGAATAAAAAAATTGAAATAGTTTCATTATCAATTGAGCGGGGCTAGTGTTAAAAAAAATATCTAGCCAACCTTCCTGCAAAAGATCTTTTTATTTTCTTAACATCAAGTGGGTCCATACTAGATAGATAAAAAAGTAACTCCAACAATTTCTTTGTTTCCAACGCCTCTTCATTTATGGGAATTAGTCACTTCAACAGTCTTTGATGGTTATATGGGTATCCAAAATACAAACGAGATGGATGTTTGTTGTCCTAACCATTCTTTTTAATTCCGATCCCCAAAAGGAAAAGGGTTTATTTAATTTAAATAACAAATAAATAACAAAGTTTTTTTTGTTGATTCCTAGGCGTAGTGAATTTTTCCCTATGCCACCTATTAGTATTAATGGATTCAGATTGACCTGTAACGCAGAACCAATAGGTGTCACCTTTCGCTCAATACTCAAATTAAAATTGAAGCATCAAAGGCTGCATTAATCGGGAATACACGATAGAAGGAATTGATTTATTTACAAACTTCACCCCCAACAAGCGTAGATTTATTTCAATAATCTTTTTGATTTCTATCCCGAATTCTATCTATTTATTTGAAGACTTAGAGTAGAAAAAAAAAAAAAATCAAATCACACCATCTCTATAATAGGTAAATGCCTCCCTTTCTCCTGAAGTTGTGGGAATTATTCGTAATAAGATATTGGCTACAATTGAAAAGGTCTTATCAATAAAATTTCCATTTATCCGCGATCTAGGCATAGTTAGTAATCCATTCTATAATTCTTTGAATTATCTATTGTGAGAAAATGATCCCACAACAAAAAAGGATTTGTACATTATGAAATAACATAAAAAATACTTCAATATTATGAAATTATTAATCTTAATATATTCATATATATGTGAATAGAATTAGAATTAGATAAATTATTCATATTATAAAAAGATAAAAATATTTTTTTATCTTGTTGATTTTATATTTATTTTGTAGGAATTCATATAAATAAAAAACAAAAAGATGAATATGTGATTCTGATTTGATTTCATCTAAATATAGCAGTAATGCAAAGAGCGGTTCCCATTTACTCGAAGTTTAAGAATCAAATAATTTGAGGATAATTCGAGAAATTTTGATTTAATTATATTCTCTCTTATGATAAAGAAGAAAAATTATTCTATGATGAAAGTTTTTCTATTTTTATTTTATAGTTTTAGAGTTAGAATTCATTGTACATACCTATCCAACAATATAATATGAATGACTCACTATTCACTTAGTTTTCGAGTCATAATAATAATGCTTGTGTAGGAGAGATGGCCGAGTGGTTCAAGGCGTAGCATTGGAAATGCTATGTAGGCTTTTGTTTACCGAGGGTTCGAATCCCTCTCTTTCCGTCTCATACTTTCATCTCATTCACTTATTTGATTTGCAATAATGTATCAAATCTAAAAGGATACCACTATTACATACAACAATTAGATCTTTCTTTTATATATATTTATTTTATTCTCAATTTGTAATTGATGTGATATGTAAAATACTGCAAAGATTTTTTAAAGAATGAAAATCTCCCTATCAATTCTTCATAAATGAATGGGAGAAAAATATTCGGGTCAAACCTCTGATTTTTGTTTTTGTTCCCTTTCTCTTTGCTTATTCTATTCCATTCATTATAAAAAGGGAGTAAAATTTCCTGAATCAATCCTTTTAGTTAGGTCTAAGTCTGACGAGAATAATATTCTACAACCAGCAATTCATTTATTTTTAAACCGACCCATTTACTATCTATTATTTGATTGACGAATCCTTTATATTCGAATCGATGAAGAGTCAAATGTTTTGGCAATTCCTCATGTGGGGACAAATCAAGATAATTTTGAACCATAGTTCTCGATTGTTGTTCATCTCGCACTGTAATAATATCTCGGGGTTTGCAGCGATAACTTGGTATATTTACTATATGGTCATTCACTAAAATATGTCTATGATTAATGAATTGTCGGGCTTGGGGAATAGTCGAAGCCATACCCAATCTAAAAAGGATGTTATCCAAACGCATTTCAAGTAATTGTAGTAAAACCTGACCTGTGGATCCTTTGGCTTTTCGCGCGATACGTACATATTTAAGCAATTGTCGTTCTGTAAGGCCATAATGAAAACGCAATTTTTGTTTTTCTTCTAAACGAATACGATATTGAGATTTTTTACCGGAGCGCGATTGGTTTCTAAGATTGGTTCCAGCTCTAGGCCTTTTACTAGTAAGTCCCGGTAAAGCCCCCAGACGGCGTATTTTTTTGAAACGAGGCCCTCGGTAACGCGACATAAATACTCCTTATTTATTTTATTGATATTGTGAAAATTTTCATAAACATCAATTCAAACTGAACTAAAGAATAAAGATATGAGAAATGAATCGAAATCTATTTAAGTATTTGACTACAAAAAAGAAAGAATGAGATTCATTTTATCAATATCCGGAAAGTATCTTACTTTATTTTATATTTTATTTTGATAAATCTATTTCTTCTATTTATATTTAGTTATATTTAGATATATAAATGTCTGTTTGAATATATATGTATAATTTAAATAGAAAAAAAAAAAGAAAATATGGGTCCTTTATTTTTTTTTCTGCAGATATCTAAGACCTATATTTTTTAGTTACTACGTTGATATAATAGATCATTATGGACTTAAAAAAAAATAGAAAAATCTTTTTTAATTTGAAATATAGATTAGATTTCTATTGCAGAAAGACATTATGAAAGTCAAACAAATAGAGAAAAGCCAGCTATCGGAGTCGAACCGATGACCATCGCATTACAAATGCGATGCTCTAACCTCTGAGCTAAGCGGGCTTATATAATATCAATTTTATTTATTATTTATATAGTTTATATAGTAATTCATTGAAACTGCTAAAATACTCACTATTAATCGTTTGTCCTTAATCACCTTAATCATAAAATCATAAATACACATACACAAAGAAATATAGAACACAATTGAATATTCAATATAGAACATAATCATAATATATAAGTAGTATTTATTATAGAAAAAAATATAGAAAAAAAATAATGAATATAATAATATAGCAATCTTTAATTCACATTTATTAATTCTCTTATTAATTATCTATTGATCAATTGTTAATATCTTACCCCTCTCCTCTTCTTAATAGATTCATATCTCTGAATCTAGTCATTTATAATTTTTTGAATTCAAATGAAATTTCATTTTATACTATTCATAATATTTTAATACTAGTTAGTACTAGTACATAATTTACATAATCAGTTATAAATTTACATTGCAGTTACTTTGAGTTATGTTATAGAATATATTCTATAATAAAGTATCTTATCATAATAAAATGAAAGAAATAAGAAATAAACGAAAAAAAAAAGTACGATCTAGAATATAAATTGAAATATAAATTCTAAAGAGACACTCATATTTTTGAATTTTCATTCGGAAAGGTCAAAATTCCAGAGAAAATAGAATCGATCGTTCAAGTATTCTAAATTTGTACGGGAAAAATTCGAATAAAATAGGGATTTCTAAGATAAAAGTGGTATATAGCTATCTCTATTGAATTGGATATAGAGAAATGCTAGAATCATTTCTGATTGGAAAAAAAAATTTTCATATAGAAATCATTATCAAATGAAATTAATGCAAATCTAAATGATGGAACAAAAAGTAAGGACATAATAATAAGATCTGAATGTAAAAACAAAAGGGGATATGGCGAAATCGGTAGACGCTACGGACTTAATTGGATTGAGCCTTGGTATGGAAACATACTAAGTGATCACTTTCAAATTCAGAGAAACCCTGGAATTAGAAATGGGCAATCCTGAGCCAAATCCTGTTTTCAAAAAAAAAAAAAAAAAATTCAATCAAAAGAATCAAAAAAGGATAGGTGCAGAGACTCAATGGAAGCTGTTCTAAAAAATGGAGTTGACTCATTAAGTTAGTCAAGTCAAGGAATCCTTGCATCAAAACTTTCAAAAAGATGAAGGATAACCTTTCTTTCTATAAAACTATAAAAAGAAAAAGACTTTTTGAATTAATTGAATCAAATCAATTGGAAGTTGAAGAAAGAATCAAATATGATTTGATCAAATAATTTACTCCAAAGTCTGATATATCTTTTTCAAAATAGATTAGTCAGATGAGAATAAAGATAGAGTCCCATTCTATATGTCAGTATTGACAACAATGAAATTTATAGTGAGAGGAAAATCCGTCGATTTTATAAATCGTGAGGGTTCAAGTCCCTCTATCCCCAAAAAAGTCCCGGTTGAATCCCTTAATGATCTATCCTCTCGTTTTTTGAATAGAAATTCAAAATTCGTTATGTTTCTTATGGATTCTACGTTAAAAAAAAAACAGATCTGAGCATAAATTTTTTTTCTATTTTCTATTGTGGGTGATATATGATGCACATAAAAAACAAAAGAACATCCTTTAACGTAGAATTCCTGTTTCCCTTTATTTTTTTTTTTATTAAAAAAAAACAGATCTGAGCATAAATTTTTTTTCTATTTTCTATTGTGGGTGATATATGATGCACATAAAAAACAAAAGAACATCCTTTAACGTAGAATTCCTGTTTCCCTTTATTTTTTTTTTTTTATTTTATGATTCACAGTTTTGAATTGACATAGGACTAAGTCATCTAGTAAAATGAAAATGAAGAGGATACATTGATAATGGTCGGGATAGCTCAGTTGGTAGAGCAGAGGACTGTTTTTTTTTTTTTATTTTATGATTCACAGTTTTGAATTGACATAGGACTAAGTCATCTAGTAAAATGAAAATGAAGAGGATACATTGATAATGGTCGGGATAGCTCAGTTGGTAGAGCAGAGGACTGAAAATCCTCGTGTCACCAGTTCAAATCTGGTTCCCGGCGCATGAATGAAGTATTTATTCGAAATATTAAAAAAATTGAAATTAAATTCATATTATTGATCCTAATACATACCTATCTCGTTATAACGAAAAAAATGAAACTCTTTTTATTTTTTCATTTTCATATTGACTATTTATTATATTTATATTTCGATTTAAGTTAAGAATTTATTTTGATTATTATTAGATTATTCTTTATCTTTGTTTTTGTTTTATTTTAATTGGATATGTATGAAAGGGT